ATTCATAACTGTCTCAATGTAATCTTTTTTTTCTTTTTTATTTTGATTGTCTGAATATTCAGCTAAGACCATTCCAATGCTCCTTTTCGCCATGCATAAACTAAACCAACAATTGGGATAAGCACGAAAATGAAAGCTTCTATAAATACGGATATGCCCAATACATCGAAACTCATTGCCCATGGATAAAGAAAGACCGTTTCAACATCAAAAACAACAAAAACTAGAGCAAACATGTAATAGCGGATTCGGAATTGTAACCAAGCATTCCCCATAGGTTCTATACCCGATTCATAACTAGAGAGTTTCTCTGATCCTTCCCTAATCGGGGTTAAAACTCCAGAAATTAGAAATGCCAAGATAGGAATAATGCTTGATATTATCAGAAATGCCCAGAAAATATCATATTCGTGAAGCAAAAACATAAATGTACTCCTATTAATCTGGAATATACTGAATTATTCGATTCCGGATTGGGATTATCAATTGATTTATAGAACTTCTTAATCGAAAGAAGAATTGATTTTGATTGAATCAAACCACATAACTTAGAGTTTGTTTGCTGTGCGGCATGTCTTGTTTAAACATTCATCCAACGGAGTCTCGCTTACATTTATTTTGATTCATAGTATAAATACTAATAAATTAATAAATAAACTAATAAAATAAATAGAACTATAATACTATGTTTCCTTATAATGAAAAGGAATATATATTATCAATATAAAGAAAAGAATCACACATTATTGAACAATTCGACAAAACAAATCCCCAAAACAACTCAACTCATAGCATAAAATAGAGTTGAAGAAACGTTGATACATTTAGGGATCTCTGAAATAATCAATTGGGGTTCTTGTTTTACCAAAAAGCGGACTTCTACAAATACAAGACTAAGAATAGTTCTGAATCCATGTGACTTAGGATTATATTTAGTTGGGTCTTGGAGTTTCTATACAGGATCATGATTTTCACTTCATAAATTGACTGGGATTGGGTATACCAAAAGAAAATGTATCACTAATTCTTTGATCGCGAACAGGAAAAGAGAAAAAAAGTCATATGTAATTCCATTCACGAAGATTTATTAATAAGTATGGATATTTTATCCGAGATTTCACAAATACCATACCGATTGAATCCATTAGATTAGAAAGAATGGATTATTTTTTTCTTCTTCCTACATATTTACTTTACATATGTATGTGGTAATGCTTTCATTTCTATAGATCGACTGACCATCTATCTATAGAAATGAGTAAATAAAAACTATTCTAAACTCAAATGGAATGTCTATATAAAAATAGACTGTATTAGGGCTATACGGATTCGAACCGTAGACCTTCTCGGTAAAACAGATCAAACTTATTATTATCGAAATGATTCGAACTGTTTCAAAGACCCAACATGCATTTTGTTGCATTGGGCTCTTTCATCAATTGATGTAAAGATCAGTTAGTCCACCATATTTTTTCTTCATAGGAAGATAATAAGATAGTTCCGTGCACTCTGATTCATTATTTGAATTCTGATCTAGGAGTAATACCAAAGTCTTTCAAAGAAGGATTACTTTGAATTAGGTCTGCTTCCGGTCTAGATCAATCTAAGTTAAATGGACTCTCTATCACTCCTCCGCAAGAGTCAAATATGAGACTTCATACACCTTAAAGTTCATAGGACGAAAAAAGATTATTTTGAGGTCCTTATACTCATTATGCCTAGCATTGAATGGACTGGGTATTTACCTTATCAATTAGAAAATCAACGATAGGTTCTATTTGGTACTTAAATCCGCACCTAAATCGGACCGAACCAAACCACATATTTGTCAGGCTACTGTTCCCTCAAATCTATGGAGTAAGACATCGATTTTTCATCTCAATAAGATGAATTATATTCATTGTATAACTGACTTCTTTTGAAAAGCATTGGCGCACGTGTAAACGAGGTGCTCTACCTAACTGAGCTATAGCCCTTGTCATAGATATCTTAACATATAGATAATTTCTTGTCAAGATGGGCAGCTGATGATCCCACATGATAGCTCTCCGAACCGTTTACTGTTAACGAATTAGGATTGCTTAGAAATTATATTCTATCTATAATCCCCGGAGTGATGAGTCTTTTGTGGTGATAAATAACCTACTTAACTCAGTGGTTAGAGTATTGCTTTCATACGGCAGAAGTCATTGGTTCAAATCCAATAGTAGGTACAACTTATTAGATACCATTGACTGCGGTATCCAATAAGTTTTTCTACCCATCTTCTTTTTTTCGTTGTATCAGATTACACTTGATTATGTTCAATTGGTGGTGTAGTGTATAATAAAGAACTTCTTTTGATTATTTTGATTTGATGTATTGTTGTTTGTCTAGGAGGAGATAACATTGATAGCCTCTATTCGTGTCCTAGCTCGTCTAAGAGCTAGATTGGCTTCAATTACTTGTCTTTTACCCTCAGCTCTACTCAAGTTAGCTTCAGCTATTTCAAGAGTTTGTTGAGCTTCTTGCGGATCAATGTCAGTATTTATCTCCGCATCGTTTCCTAAAATGGTGATCTCATTATTACCTATTCTAGCGAAACCGCCCATCAGAGCCACCGTTACCCATTGGTCATTGAGGCGTATTCTCAAAAGACCTATATCTACGGCCGTGGCAATAGGTGCGTGGTTTGGTAATACGCCAATTTGGCCACTATTAGTAGATAAAATTATTTCTTTCACTTCTGAATCCCAAATAATTCGATTAGGAGTCAGTACACAAAGATTTAAGGTCATTTCTTCAATTTATTCTCCACTTCTAAGTTCATAGCTTTCGCGGTAGCTTCATCGATGTTACCCACCAAATAAAAGGCCTGTTCGGGAAGACTATCTAATTCTCCGGAAAGAATGAGTTGAAACCCCCTAATTGTTTCTGCGAGACCAACATATTTCCCTGGAGAACCCGTAAATACTTCTGCTACGAAGAAGGGTTGTGATAAGAAACGCTCAATTTTTCGAGCTCTTGCTACAGTTAAACGATCTTCTTCGGATAATTCGTCCAACCCAAGGATAGCTATAATGTCTTGAAGTTCTTTGTAACGTTGTGAAGTTTGCTTAACTTTTTGCGCAGTTTCATAATGTTCCTCGCCAACGATGCCGGGCTGTAACATAGTTGACGTTGAATCTAAAGGATCTACCGCTGGATAAATACCTTTGGCAGCTAATCCTCTTGATAGTACGGTAGTAGCATCTAAATGTGCAAATGTCGTGGCAGGAGCAGGGTCGGTCAAATCGTCCGCAGGTACATAAACTGCTTGGATCGAAGTTATAGATCCCTCTTTGGTAGAAGTAATTCTTTCTTGCAAAGAACCCATTTCTGTACTAAGGGTGGGTTGATAACCCACTGCAGAAGGCATTCTCCCCAATAAGGCGGAGACTTCTGATCCTGCTTGGACGAAACGAAAAATATTGTCAATGAATAGAAGCACGTCTTGTTCATTAACATCCCGGAAATATTCCGCCATGGTTAGGGCAGTCAAACCAACTCTCATACGAGCTCCCGGTGGTTCATTCATTTGACCATAGACTAGAGCCACTTTTGATTCTGCAATATTTTTTTCATTAATCACTCCAGATTCTTTCATTTCGATGTAAAGATCATTTCCTTCACGAGTACGCTCGCCTACTCCGCCAAATACAGACACACCCCCATGAGCTTTGGCAATGTTGTTGATCAATTCCATGATGAGGACTGTTTTACCCACCCCAGCTCCCCCAAATAGCCCGATTTTTCCCCCACGACGATAAGGAGCTAAAAGATCCACCACTTTAATCCCTGTTTCAAAGATTGATAATTTCGTATCTAACTGTATAAAGGCAGGCGCAGATCTATGAATAGGAGATGTTGTGCGAGTATCTACAGGCCCTAAATTATCAACAGGTTCTCCAAGAACGTTGAAAATTCGTCCGAGAGTAGCCCCGCCAACCGGAACACTTAGAGGAGCTCCCGTGTCAATCACTTCCATTCCTCTCATCAGACCATCTGTAGCACTCATAGCTACAGCTCTAACTCGATTATTTCCTAATAATTGCTGTACCTCACAAGTCACATTAATTTGTTGACCGGCTCGACCTTTAACTACCAAAGCGTTATAAATATTAGGCATCTTTCCTGGGGGAAAAAGGGCATCCAGTACTGGGCCAATAATTTGAACGATACGTCCTAAGTTTTTTTCTTCAAGTGTGGAAATCATAGGACCAGAAGTAGTAGGATTGATTCTCATAATAAAACGAAATATGTCGAAATTTTTTTGGAATAGTACCTAATCAAAAAATAAATGTCCGATAGGAAGTTGATCGGTTAATTCAATAAGAAATAAACGGGGTTAACACTGTATTTAGTTAGTACCGTCCAAAGCAATCCAATTCCATTGTTTACTGACTAAATTTTCAAGTTCAACCAATCCTTAGTTAAGTTAAGTATGTTTCATTTTTCTATCATTATAGAAAATACCGTCTATATTATCTATGGAATTCCAACCCGAACTCGATTTATGATTTAGTATTTCGATCTCATTGGTTATTGTTTTTTTGCATATACATTTCTGTCTATTCTTTTTTATACCTTTTTCATGGACGAATTATGCCTATTTTCACATCTAGGATTTACATATACAACATATATCACTGTCAAGAGTGCATTTTTGTTAGTATTTATAGATACTTAGATGAAAAATTAGAAGGGAATCAATTCAATTATAAACTTTCTAAACAAGGATTGGGTTGCGCCATATATATGAAAGAGTATAGAATAATGATGTATTTGTTGAATCAAATACATGGTCTAATAACGAACCATTTTATCATTTTAATTAGTTGATAATATTAGTTGACTATTTTTTGAAAGATTTTTCTCAGCGATTTTATTCACACGTAATCCATATTGAGCAGACCTTGTCGTTGTGAGAATTCTTAATTCATGAGTTGTAAGGAGGAACTTATGTCACCACAAACAGAGAC